AGCATCAATAAAATTAAAAAATAAAGTTTTGTCATTATCGAACATGAAATTCGACGAAAACAATGATAAATATCTACGAATCGAACCGAACGAAGGGGGAACTATAACTATAACGAAAAAAATAAGTAAAGGTTAGCAAAAGTTATAGGTATATACAAGCCCCTACCCCCCCTTTTTTGATTTCCTTCTATCAAAATAAAAAAATCCTACGGACGATTCATTCACACATTATATACACTTGGGATCAAAAAGGTTTAATTTATTCTAACAAATATTACTTTTGAATTGGAAATTTGCTCGATTGGGATCCCTTCAATTTATATAGATTTACAGTTTACGAAGTTATTTCAATTTTTTGATTTACATTAACCCTAGGTTTTTGTTCCGAGAAAAAAATGAATACTTTCTACTCGAGCTGCATCGTGGACTATTTACCCTCCCAACGGATGTCGAGACAAGAGCACCTTCGTTTCTATAGAACTATAGAAATAGAAGATGATGGATAGAAGAAGGAATACACAGCGGATCGTGTCCTTCAAGTCGCACGTTGCTTTCTACCACATCGTTTCAAACGAAGTTTTACTATAACATTAACATTCTTCTAATTTGGAACCAGTATGGAATTGATTCAATTAGGGAATCATGAATAGTCGTTGGTTCCATTTATGAATAAAGGTGATAAAGGATATGCTCTGGGACGGAAGGATTCGAACCTCCGAATAGCGGGACCAAAACCCGTTGCCTTACCACTTGGCCACGCCCCATTTAGATTTCTATTCGACACGAATAATCAACAATATTAATAATATTAATATTGATTTTTTGTCAACTCAAAGTACAAGATAAATAGCTATAGAGTCGATTAAATTTTTATTAATATTTTAATACGTGTAAATAGAGAATGTAACTTAATTTATTGATCATTAGATATAATTCAATTAAGATATTGTATGAAAAGTATGATTTCTTCTATTCTCTTTTGAGAATTGGAGGACTTTTGGTTGGGCGGATTCAAAAAAAAAGAGAGACTCTTTGTCTCCCTTTTTTTTACCTTTTCCTTTTATTTATATTATATAAATAACTCAATCGAAATGGAATTATCTCATAGAACAAAATGTCTGCTATGCTTAATATTTGTAGTTTGATAGGGATCTGCCATTATGCCTTTTTTTCATATTCAAGTAGCTTTTTCTTCGGAAAATTGCCCGAGGCCTATGCTTTTTTGAATCCAATCATAGATGTTATGCCCGTCATACCTGTGCTATTTTTTCTCTTAGCTTTTGTTTGGCAAGCTGCTGTAAGTTTTCGATAAAATATTTCATTTTAAAATCGACGATAAAATGGCTGCTTTACTTTAGTTGATAATAAATCCTAACAATTGATCGGATCTAAAAGATATTTAGATTTTGGTTAATAGAAAACTCTTTTTCAAAATGAATTTCTGAAAATCCTTTTCTATTTCGAATTTGGTTATTAGTATTCACAGAGGATATGCGGTAGAAAACTGTAGAACCTATTCTATTTTTTTTTCGAATAAAAAATTTATTTTGGAGATTTTAGAATGCTTACTCTCAAACTCTTCGTTTATACAGTAGTGATATTTTTTGTTTCTCTCTTCATCTTTGGATTCCTATCTAATGATCCAGGACGTAATCCTGGACGTGAAGAATAAAAGGTATCTTTTATTTTACATTTTTTTGAAGATTTTTTTATGTTTAACTAGGAACAAAAAGTATTTTGACAATTTGGAAAAAAAAATAAAGTCATCAACGGAAGAGGAAAGAAAGGGATTCGAACCCTCGGTACGAATAACTCGTACAACGGATTAGCAATCCGTCGCTTTAGTCCACTCAGCCATCTCTCCCAATTGAAGACGCTGTTAAATTACACAAAAAGTAAGGAATATTTATTATATAGATATTATATGGATATGTACACTTTTTAGCAGCAATTTAATTTCGTTAAATAAAAAAGGGGCTGTAAAGTGCCAACAAAACAATATAAAAAAAAGTAAAAAAAAAAAAGGAATTCTCCCTTTTTGATCTTGTTCAAAGGACCCGTCTTTTTTTTTATTACCACGGCCCGGCCTGTTCAGCCCCTAACCGGGCCTTTTTTGTTCAAACAAAAACAATTTTAATTTGAAATTAAATAGATTCTAGATAAATAAGAATGATTTATCTGATTTGGAAAATAGCTTAGTATTCTATAAAATTAGAAAATTAGAAAGCGGAATACAAAATATTCAAGCAAGAATAAAAAGGGAAGAAATGATAGTTCGATATACGAAAACAAAAAAGGGTAAAAACTATAATTTTTATTCTTTTGAGAGGATACTAACTTTAAAAATTTACTATTATTCTGTCCAATTTCCCCGTTCGACAAAAGGTCCAGTTGTATACAATAATCACACTGTAGCGGGTATAGTTTAGTGGTAAAAGTGTGATTCGTTTTTCTAACCCTTTAATAGTTAAAGGAATAGTTAAAGGATCTTTGCTTTCGG